AATGAAGTGCCTGATTAAAGGATTATCTTGATAGGATAAATAAAGTAAATTTATTTACCTTCATTATATTTAATAGATTTAAACTATTTCTGAAAGTATCAAAAACTTTTGTGCATCATACACCAAAATATATTATTAAAAAGATAAGCTAAATAAGCTTATGGATTCATATTCCATTTATAGAAGTAAAATCCTCTTCTTTTTAATGTTAAATAATCCTACCAAACTATTATTTTCATCAACTTTAATTGGAGGAACACTTATTTCAATTTCATCAAATTCTTGATTAAGAGCATGAATAGGATTAGAAATTAATTTATTATCTTTTATTCCCTTAATAACTAATTCAAAAAATATTATATCAACAGAAGCTTCATTAAAATATTTCCTAATTCAAGCCTTAGCTTCTACCTCATTATTATTTTCTATTATTTTAATACATCTATCCACAGATATATCAATTTTAATAAATAATTATTTGTTTATAATTCTTATTAGTTCAACCTTATTATTAAAAATAGGAGCCGCCCCCTTCCATTTTTGATTTCCGGGAACAATAGAAGGATTAAATTGAATTAATTGTTTAATTTTAATAACTTGACAAAAAATTGCACCTTTAATATTATTATCCTATGTAATTAAAATAAATATATTTACAGCCTTAGTAATTTTATCTTCCGTTATTATTGGTTCATTAGGAGGATTTAATCAAACTTCATTACGAAAATTAATAGCTTATTCATCTATTAATCATTTAGGATGGATAGTAGCAGCAATAGTTACAGGTGAAAATTTATGAGAATTATATTTTTATATCTATTCATTTTTAAGATCATCCTTAATTTTTATATTTAATTCCTTTCAATTATTTCATATCAATCAAGGATTTTTAATAATAAATAATATACCAACTTTAAAATTTTGTTTATTTTCATTACTATTATCATTAGGGGGATTACCACCATTTCTTGGATTTCTTCCTAAATGAATAATCATTCAATCAATAACTGAATTAAATTATTTGTTTATTATTACTATTATAGTAATTATAACTTTAATTACATTATTCTTTTATTTACGAATTTGTTTTTCAGCATTTCTCATATCATACACTGAATTAAAATGAATTAATTCAATGCCTTATAAAAGATCAATAGTTATTTTAATAACTTCATTAACAATAATTTCAATTTTAGGATTAATAATTTGCACAATTATATTTAACGTTATTTAAGTTTATTTAATAGATCAAAACTAAGGTTTTAAGTTAAATAAACTAATAGCCTTCAAAGCTATAAATAAAAATAATTTTTTAAGCCTTAGTAGAATAATACTACTACTTCAGAATTGCAGTCTAACATCATATTTTGACTATAAGGCTTTTGGTAGAAGAGAATAATCTCCTAAATAAATTTACAGTTTATTACCTAAATCTCAGCCATTCTACCGCAACAATGATTATTCTCTACAAATCATAAGGATATTGGAACATTATACTTCATTTTCGGAGCATGAGCAGGAATAGTAGGAACATCATTAAGATTACTTATTCGAGCAGAATTAGGTCAACCAGGTTATTTAATTGGAGATGATCAAATTTATAATGTTATTGTTACAGCTCATGCTTTTGTAATAATTTTTTTTATAGTAATACCAATTATAATTGGTGGATTCGGAAATTGATTAGTTCCATTAATATTAGGTGCACCTGATATAGCATTCCCTCGAATAAATAACATAAGTTTTTGATTATTACCTCCTTCATTAACACTACTTTTAGCCAGTAGTCTTGTTGAAAATGGTGCTGGTACAGGTTGAACTGTTTATCCTCCACTTTCCGCAGGAATTGCTCATGCCGGAGCATCTGTTGATTTAGCTATTTTTTCATTACATTTAGCAGGAGTTTCTTCAATTCTAGGTGCCGTAAATTTTATTACAACAACAATTAATATACGAGCTCCTGGTATAACTTTAGATCAAACCCCATTATTTGTATGAGCTGTAGCTATTACAGCTTTACTACTTTTACTATCATTACCAGTTCTAGCAGGTGCAATTACAATATTATTAACAGATCGAAATTTAAATACATCATTTTTTGACCCCGCTGGAGGAGGAGATCCTATTTTATATCAACATTTATTTTGATTTTTTGGTCATCCAGAAGTATATATTTTAATTTTACCAGGATTTGGTATAATTTCTCATATTATTAGTCAAGAAAGTGGAAAAAAGGAAGCATTTGGAACATTAGGAATAATTTATGCTATATTAGCTATTGGTTTATTAGGTTTTGTTGTATGAGCACATCATATATTTACAGTTGGAATGGATGTAGATACTCGAGCATATTTTACTTCAGCCACTATAATTATTGCTGTTCCTACAGGAATTAAAATTTTTAGTTGATTAGCTACTCTTCATGGAGCCCAATTAAATTACAGTCCATCATTATTATGAGCATTAGGATTTGTTTTTTTATTTACCATTGGAGGATTAACCGGTGTTGTTTTAGCTAATTCATCTCTTGATATTATTTTACATGATACATATTATGTAGTAGCTCACTTCCATTATGTATTATCTATAGGAGCTGTATTTGCAATTATAGCAGGTCTTATTCAATGATATCCTCTATTTACAGGATTAACATTAAATCCAAAATGATTAAAAATTCAATTTGCTATTATATTTGTTGGAGTTAATTTAACATTTTTTCCTCAACATTTTTTAGGGTTAGCTGGAATACCTCGACGATATTCTGATTATCCAGATACTTATACATCTTGAAATATTATCTCAAGTTTAGGTTCAACAATTTCATTTATTGGAATTATCTTATTAATTTTTATTATTTGAGAAAGTATAATTTCAAATCGAACTGTATTATTTCCATTAAATATAGTAAGATCATTAGAATGATATCAAAATCTACCTCCTGCTGAACATAGCTATAGTGAATTACCTATATTAACTAATTAACTTTTATACTAATATGGCAGATAAGTGCAATGGATTTAAGCTTCATAAATAAAGGATTATTCCTTTTATTAGTAAATTATTATCTATGGCAACATGATCAAATATTAATTTACAAAATAGAGCATCTCCATTAATAGAACAATTAACTTTCTTTCATGATCACACCTTATTAATTTTAACAATAATTACTGTATTAGTAGCATATATTATAGCATCATTATTCTTTAATAAATATACACATCGATATTTACTTGAAGGACAAACCATTGAAGTTATTTGAACTATTTTACCTGCTGTAACTTTAATTTTTATTGCTCTCCCTTCCTTACGATTATTATATCTTCTAGATGAAACTTTAGAACCCTTAGTTACAGTAAAAACTGTTGGGCATCAATGATATTGAAGATATGAATATATAGATTTTACCAATCCACGAGAATTTGACTCTTATATAATTCCTTATAATGAAATAAGAGAAAATGGATTTCGATTACTTGATGTAGATAATCGAACAATTTTACCAATACATACACAAATTCGAGTATTAATTACAGCAGCAGATGTATTACACTCATGAACAGTTCCTGCTTTAGGAGTTAAGGTTGATGCTTCTCCAGGACGTCTTAATCAAACAAGCTTCTTTATAAATCGTCCAGGTTTATTTTATGGACAATGTTCTGAAATTTGTGGAGCAAACCATAGATTTATACCTATTGTCATTGAAAGCGTTAACACAAAAACATTTATTGCCTGAATATTAAGAGCATTTGATGCTTCATCAGATGACTGAAAGTAAGTACTGGTCTCTTAAACCATTTTATAGTAAGTTAACATCTACTTCTGATGAAAAGATTAGTTAAATTATAACATTAGCATGTCATACTAAAATTATTAAATTATTAATATCTTTTAATTCCTCAAATAGCACCTATTAGATGATTAACTTTATTTTTTATCTTTTCAGCCACATTAATTACATTTTCAATTATAAATTATTTTATAATTTCACCAGAAGCTCCTGAATCTTCAGAAAAAAGAATTAAATCTCCTTCACTTAATTGAAAATGATAACAAATCTTTTTTCAGTATTTGATCCTTCAACAAGTATTATAAATACTTCATTAAATTGAACTAGCACTTTTATCGGATTATTAATAATTCCATCAGTATTCTGATTAATACCTTCACGATATAATATCATCTGAACAACTATTACTTCAACTTTACATAAGGAATTTAAAACACTAATTGGTCCAACAGGATTTCATGGTAGAACATTCATTTTTACCTCTCTATTTTCTTTAATTCTATTTAATAATTTTTTAGGATTATTCCCTTATGTATTTACAAGTTCAAGTCACTTAACAATAACCTTAACATTAGCTTTACCTTTATGATTTAGATTTATAATTTATGGTTGATTTAATCACACTCAACATATATTTGCTCATTTAGTACCTCAAGGAACACCACCAGTATTAATGCCTTTTATAGTATGTATTGAAACAATTAGTAATATAATTCGTCCAGGAACTTTAGCAGTACGATTAGCAGCCAATATAATTGCAGGTCATCTGTTATTAACTTTATTAGGAAATACAGGTTCTTCATTATCAACATCAATTTTATCTTTATTAATTATTGCACAAATTGCTCTTTTAACCCTTGAAGCAGCTGTTGCTATAATTCAATCTTATGTATTCGCAGTTTTAGCTACATTATATTCTAGAGAAGTAAATTAATTTATGACAACACATGCAAATCATCCATATCATTTAGTTAATCCAAGACCATGACCCTTAACAGGGGCAATCGGTGCATTAGTAACTGTTTCAGGTCTACTGAAATGATTCCATCAATATGATATTTCCTTATTAACGTTAGGAACATTAATTACTATTTTAACAATAATTCAATGATGACGAGATATTACTCGAGAAGGAACTTATCAAGGATTACATACATTACCTGTAAATTTAGGATTACGATGAGGAATAATTTTATTTATTATCTCTGAAGTATTTTTTTTTATTTCCTTCTTTTGAGCATTCTTTCATAGAAGACTATCACCAGCTATTGAATTAGGTGCTATATGACCTCCAGCAGGAATTCAACCATTTAACCCTTTTCAAATTCCTTTACTTAATACAGCCATTTTATTAGCATCAGGAGTAACTGTAACATGAGCTCATCATAGTTTAATAGAAGGAAATTATAGTCAAACTACACAAGGTTTATTTTTTACAGTAATTTTAGGAGTTTATTTCTCAATTTTACAAGCATATGAATATATTGAAGCCCCTTTCACTATTGCAGATGCTGCTTATGGATCAACATTTTTTGTTGCTACAGGATTTCATGGACTTCACGTATTAATCGGAACAACCTTTTTATTAACATGTTTAATACGACACCTTATACTTCATTTTTCACCTAATCATCATTTTGGATTTGAAGCAGCAGCATGATATTGACATTTTGTTGATGTAGTATGATTATTTTTATATATTTCTATTTATTGATGAGGTAGTTAATTTATTAATTTAGTATATTTAGTACATTTAACTTCCAATTAAAAAGATTGAAAATATTCAAAATTAATAATCTTAACAACATTTATTATTGCAATAATTATTATAATTTTAACAAGAGTTGTTATAACTTTAGCATCAATTTTATCAAAAAAATCAATTAATGATCGAGAAAAAAGATCCCCTTTTGAATGTGGATTTGACCCTAAAAGTTCTGCTCGATTACCATTTTCCCTACGATTTTTTTTAATCGCTGTTATTTTCTTAATCTTTGATGTTGAAATTGCTCTTCTTCTTCCAATTATTATTATTATACACTGATCAAATATTATTTTATGAACAATTGTTAGAATTTTATTTTTATTAATTTTACTAATTGGATTATTTCATGAATGAAATCAAGGTGCTCTAGAATGAGCAAGCTAAAATTTCAATTAAAGGACTGTAGTTAAGTATAACATTTGATTTGCATTCAAAAAGTATTGAAAATATTCAATCTGTCTTATCTATTTACTTATATAAAAATAAGAAGCAAAATTTGCAATCAGTTTCGACCTGATCCTTGATATATCAATATCCTTATTTATTTAATTGAAACCAAAAAAGAGGTATATTACTGTTAATAATATTATTGAAAATTATTTCCAATTAAGGAAATATGATGATCAAGTAAAAGCTGCTAACTTTTAACTTTAGCGGTTTAATCCCGTTTATATTTCTATTTATATAGTTTAAAATAAAACAATACATTTTCATTGTATAAATAATATAAATATTTATTTATAAATATATCTATTTAAAAATAATTAATATTTCCCTAACATCTTCAGTGTCATGCTCTAATTATAAGCTATTTAAATTATTATAAAGTTAAAAAATAATTAATATTATTAAAATAATAATTCATAAAATAAATCTAATCAAATAAATCTTCAAATTATTATTCTGTCATCATTGAACTATTATTGAATCTTCTACAATATTCCTATAAATATTTTGTCCTCCAAATTCTTCACTTCAACCATGATCAAAAATTTTAAAAACTTGGCCTCCCAATTTTAAAGGAATATAATTTACCCCATATGTGGAAATAAAAGGTATAAATCATATTGATCCTAAAAAATTAATTGATAAATAATACTTTAAAGATTGTAAATTATAAGATAAAGAAAATTTAGATAATTCATAACCCACTCAACCACCAATTAATCTTACAATTAAAGCTAATGTTTTTAATTCAAAAGGTAAACAAATCATTCTAGGAGTAGGAAATAAAATTCATCTTAATATTCTCCCCCCTAATACAGCTATAATTATTAAAGTTATTATACCTCGTAATATAATTCACCCTTCATCATTTAAAGGATGTAAAGAAGAAGAATTAAATTCCCCTGTTATAGAATAATATACTAATCGCAAAGAATAACAAACAGTTAAACCTGTTGAAAAAAAATATAAAAAAAAGCTAAAAATATTTAAATAAGATAAAGAAACAATTTCTAAAATTAAATCCTTTGAATAAAATCCAGCCAAAAATGGTATCCCACATAATGCAAGATTAGATACATTAAAACAAATTGAAGTTAAAGGTATTTGTTTAACTAAATTACCCATAAATCGAATATCCTGTGAATTTTTCATATTATGAATAATTGCTCCAGCACATATAAATAATAAAGCCTTAAATAATGCATGAGTTAAAAGATGAAAAAATGCCAATTTAGGAAAACCTATAGCCAAAATTCTTATTATTAATCCAAGCTGACTTAATGTTGATAAAGCAATAATTTTCTTCAAATCAAATTCAAAATTTGCACCCATACCAGCCATAAATATTGTTAACCCAGAAATCAACAATAAAAATTGACCTAAACTATTATCAAAAATAATTGAATTAAATCGAATTAATAAATATACACCAGCAGTTACCAATGTTGAAGAATGAACTAAAGCAGAAACCGGAGTAGGAGCTGCTATAGCAGCTGGTAATCATGAAGAAAAAGGAATTTGAGCTCTTTTTGTTATTGCAGCTAATAATACTAACCCACCAATAATTCTTATTTCCACAGAACTATTTATAACCTCTAAATAATAAATATAATTTCATCTACCAAAATTTAATATTCATGCAATTGCTATTAATAAAGCAACATCTCCAATACGATTAGATAATGCAGTTAATATTCCAGCATTATAAGACTTAACATTTTGATAATAAATTACTAAACAATATGAAACTAATCCTAAACCATCTCATCCCAACAAAATTCTAATTAAATTTGGACTAATAATTAGAAAAACCATTGATAATACAAATATTAATACTAAAATAATAAATCGATTAATATTTAAATCTCCACTTATATATTCATCACTATAAAAAATAACTAAAGAGGAAATGAATAATACAAATCCCATAAAAATTAAAGATATTCAATCCAATAAAAAAGTTATCACAATTGAAGAAGAATTTAAAGATAAAACTTCTCATTCAATAAAATAAGTTAAGTCATTTATAATAAAATAAAATCCCGTTCTAACAAAAAATATTCTCATTATAAATAAAATAATAAATCTTAATAAACAAATTGAAAATGGTCATATCATAAACCTAAAATGATTACATCATATCATTGACACCACAAATCAATATTTTATTTAAACTATTTAAGTTTTACATTATATTTATAATCACAGCATACATAAATCCCCCTTCAAAATTAATATATTTAAAGGAAATCAATGTAAAAATAATAATAAATATTCACGTAAATATCCTATTGAACAAGAATAAATTCCTGAATAAATTTCTCCATGTTGACTATAAGAATATAAATATAATGAATATGCTGCTCTAAAAAAAGATAATAACATCAATATAAATATAGAAATTCATGTTCAAGAAACAATTCTATTTAATAATCCAATTTCACCTAATAAATTTAATGAAGGAGGTGCAGCTATATTCGAAGAACTTAATAAAAATCATCATAAAGTTATACTAGGTATAAAATTCATTAAACCCTTATTAATTAATAATCTTCGACTACCTAATCGCTCATATGAAATATTAGCTAAACAAAATAATCCGGAAGAACATAATCCATGTGCAATTATTAAAGTATAAGCTCTACAAAACCCTCAATAACTTAAAGTCATTACTCCTGCTAAAGCAATTCCCATATGAGCAACAGACGAATAAGCAATTAATGCCTTTAAATCTGTTTGTCGTAAACAAACCAATCTTACTAAAACTCCACCTACCAAACTAATTCCAACTCAAACAAAATTATATTTTAAACCAGATATTATTAATAGTTTATATACACGTAATAATCCATATCCTCCTAATTTCAATAACACTCCAGCCAAAATTATTGAACCAGATACAGGAGCCTCAACATGAGCTTTTGGAAGTCATAAATGAACTATAAATATAGGTATTTTAACTAAAAAAGCTAAAATTAAACATAAATAAAAAAATAAATGATTAATATTTATATTTATTAAAGGAATAAATAAACTTATATTTAAAAAATATAAATTAAATAAACCCACTAATAAAGGTAAAGAAGCTAATAATGTATAAAATAATAAATAAATTCCAGCTTGTAATCGCTCAGGCTGATATCCCCACCCTAAAATTAAAAATAAAGTTGGAATTAATCTTCCTTCAAAAAATAAATAAAAAGAAAATAATCTTAATCTACTAAAAGTACAAAATAATATTAATAATAAAAATACAACTATAAAAATAAATATTCCATTATAATATTTATAATGATATACTGACTCACTAGCAGTAATTATTAAAGCACAAATTCAAAATCTTAATAAAATTAATCCAAAAGATATTACATCTATTCCAAAAATATAACTTAATCTTCCAAATTCATTTCCCAATGTACAACTTATTAAAAATATAAAAGCTATTAAATACAAAATTGATTGTACCAACCATCAAAAATTTCTAATAAAACATAATGGAATTATAAAACTCAACATGAAAATAAATTTTAACATTGTAATACTATAAAAGATTGAAAAAAATCATTTCCATGAGTACGAATTATTGAAACTAAAATTGATAATCCCAATGCACCTTCACAAACAGAAAAAGTTAAAAAAACTATACTAAAAAATAATTCATAATTAAATATATTTAAATAATTAAATAATATTAAAAATAAAATTAACACAATAAATTCTAAACTTAATAATGTTGCTAATAAATGCTTACGATTTGAACAAAATACTCATAATCCACAAATAAATATTAAAGTTATAATAAATCAATAAATTATTATCATCATTAGTTTTAATAGTTTAAATAAAATATTGGTCTTGTAAACCAAAGACAAGAAAAATCTTTTAAAACTCAGAGAAAAAGTAAATAACTTTATCATTAATCCCCAAAATTAATATTTTAATTAAACTACTCCCTGTATCTTTCATTTTATTCTATTAATATCCAATATAATAATTGCATTAATTTTCACTCAACTTAATCATCCATTAGCAATAACATTAATTATTTTACTACAAACTTTATTAATTTGCTTAATAACAGGATTAATTTCACAAAGATTTTGATTTTCTTATATTTTATTTCTAGTTTTCCTAGGAGGAATATTGGTTCTATTTATTTATATTACCAGATTAGCATCAAATGAAATATTTATTATTCCAACTAAATTTATTCTATTAGCATTAAGAATTCTTATAATATTTATTTTTATTTCATTTACATTAGATTCATCATTAATTAATTTAAATATTACTAATAATGATATAAATTCATCAATTAATAACTCAATATATTTATATAATGAATCCACAATATCATTAATAAAATTATATAATAATCCAACAGAATTAATTACTTTAATATTAGTCTTATATTTATTTCTTACATTAATTGCAGTTGTAAAAATTACAAATATTTTTCAAGGCCCTTTACGACAAAAAAATTAATGAATAAACCTATACGAACTAGCCATCCATTATTTAAAATTGCAAATAATGCCTTAGTAGATCTTCCTGCACCCTCTAACATTTCAGCATGATGAAACTTTGGTTCACTTTTAGGATTATGCTTAATTATTCAAATTGCTACAGGATTATTTTTAGCTATACATTATGTTGCTCATATTGATTTAGCTTTTAATAGTGTAGCTCATATCTGTCGTGATGTAAATTATGGTTGATTTTTACGAACCCTTCATGCTAATGGAGCATCATTCTTTTTCATCTGTTTATATCTTCATGTAGGTCGAGGTATATATTATGGATCATATAATTATATACACACCTGAATAGTTGGAGTAATTATTTTATTTTTAGTAATAGGAACTGCTTTTATAGGATATGTTTTACCATGAGGTCAAATATCATTTTGAGGAGCAACAGTTATTACTAATTTATTATCAGCTGTTCCATATTTAGGAACCGATTTAGTACAATGAGTTTGAGGAGGATTTGCAGTTGATAATGCAACATTAACACGATTCTTTACATTTCATTTTGTATTACCATTTATTGTAGCTGCAGCTACAATAATTCATTTATTATTTCTTCACCAAACTGGATCAAACAATCCATTAGGATTAAATAGAGATGTTGATAAAATTCCATTCCATCCATATTTCACTTTCAAGGATATTATTGGATTTATTATTACCATAATACTATTAACATTATTAACTTTATTTGAACCCTATTTATTAGGAGATCCAGATAATTTTACCCCAGCTAATCCCCTAGTAACTCCTGTTCACATTCAACCAGAATGATACTTTTTATTTGCTTATGCCATTCTTCGATCAATTCCTAATAAATTAGGAGGAGTAATTGCTCTAGTATTATCCATTGCAATTTTATTAATTTTACCTTTTTATAATAGAAATAAATTCCGAGGAATACAATTTTATCCAATTAATCAAATCTTATTTTGATCAATAACTTCAATTGTTATTTTATTAACTTGAATTGGAGCACGACCAGTAGAAGATCCATATATTTTAACCGGACAATTATTAACAGTATTATATTTTTCTTACTATTTATTAAATCCAATAATTCTCAAATTATGAGATAAATTAATTGAATAATTAATTAGCTTTTATGAAAAGCATATGTTTTGAAAGCATAAAAAAGAAGTTAAATTCTTCTATTAATTTATTTTTATTCTAAATTATTTAATATATATATATATATATATATATATAATTTACTAAATTAATTACACTATATTAAAATTGATATAAATAAAATCTTTAAACCAATAAAAAAAAATAAATAATTTAAAGATAAAGGTAAAAAACTCTTCCATGCCAAATATATTAATTTATCATAACGAAATCGAGGTAAAGTACCCCGAACTCAAATAAATATAAAAGATAAAAATGTTAATTTAATAAAAAATATAAATGAATTAACATCACATCCTAAAAAAATTACACAAAATAATATTCTTATAAATAAAATTCTTGCATATTCAGCCAAAAAAATTAATGCAAATCCTCCTCTACTATATTCAACATTAAATCCTGAAACTAATTCTGATTCACCTTCTGCAAAATCAAAGGGAGTACGATTAGTCTCTGCCAAACAAGAAGCAAATCAAGCCAATGCTAACGGAAAAGTAATCAATATAAATCATATATTACTTTGATAATAATTAAATATTCCCAAATAATATCTATCAATTAAAAAAATAAATGAAAATAAAATTAAAGCTAATCTTACTTCATAAGAAATAGTTTGTGCGACTGCTCGTAATCCTCCTAATAAAGCATAATTAGAGTTAGAAGATCATCCAGCAACTATAACAGTATATACTCCCATTCTAGTACAACACAAAAAAAATAATAAACCAAAATTAAATGAATATAAAAAAGTTAAATATGGATAAATTATTCACACTAATAAAGATAAAAATAATCTAATAATAGGAGAAAAATAGTATAAAAAATAATTTGATAATATAGGATAAGTCTGTTCCTTAGTAAATAACTTAATAGCATCAGCAAACGGCTGTGGTAATCCAACAAATCCTACTTTATTTGGTCCTTTACGAATTTGAATATATCCTAATACCTTTCGCTCTAATAAAGTTAAAAAGGCTACACCAACTAACACACAAATAATTAATATTAATGATCTTAATAAAGATAAAATTAAATCTATAATATTCAATACTATCTGTAAAATTAAATTTACATAAATGAATTCTAAATTCAACACATTTTTCTGCCAAAATAGTAACTTAATTTAATAATAATCATATTATATAAAAATTTTTCAAATATTTGGTCCTTTCGTACTAAAATACTTCATTTAATTAAGGATAGAAACCGACCTGGCTTACGCCGGTCTGAACTCAGATCATGTAAGGATTTAAGGGTCGAACAGACCCATTTATTAAACTTCTGCACCTAATAATATTCCTTAGTCCAACATCGAGGTCGCAATCTTTCTTGTTGATAAGAACTCTCAAAAAAAATTACGCTGTTATCCCTAAGGTAACTTAATCTTTTAATCATCAATAATGGATCAATTTACCATAAATTAATGTTCATTAAATAAAGAGTTTATTTAATCTTCAAGTCACCCCAACTAAATAATTTAATTAAAAAATTAAATTAAACTATACTAAAATTAATTATTTAATATTATTATAAAGCTCTATAGGGTCTTCTCGTCCTCTAATTCTATTTTAGCCTTTTAACTAAAAAGTTAAATTCAAAATTTTATAATGAGACAGTTAATACCTCGTTAAACCATTCATACCAGCCTTCAATTAAAAGACTAATGATTATGCTACCTTTGCACGGTCAAAATACCGCGGCCCTTCAAATAATTTCAGTGGGCAGGCCAGACTTTATAAATTCAATCAACATAAAGACATGTTTTTGTTAAACAGGCGAGTATTATTTTTGCCTAATTCCTTATCATAAATTAATTAAATAAAATTTAATTAAACATCATTTATTATACTAATTTAATCATTATTACAAATTATAAAATATTACTAAAATTATTCTAATACAATAATTAAATTAATTATAAAATCATCAATCATATATTTATATCATAAAATGAATTATAACATACTCCAAAGAAAGCTAATTTAAAGCCTACTTTTATATATACAAATTAAATATTTTTAAAAATAAAATTTAGAGCTTATCCCCCAAATTTTTACTATTAATCACATAAAGTATTAATTAAATTAATAATTTAAATATTAATAACTGAATTAAATTCAATTCTTAGAAAACCAGATATTTTAAAGATCGATTAACATTTCATTACCAACATAACATTTTTAATAATTATAAAACATTAACTAAAATATTATATTAACTCTCTTTAAATCGGGATTATTAAATAAATAATAATTAATTAATCAACCCTGATACACAAGGTACAACCATAATCTACTTTACAAAAACAATATTTTCAATATATTTCAATATTCTTTCACAATACTAATTAACTATAAATCATATAATTTATTCTATAAATTTTACTAAAACAACACAACAATAAAATTCTTTAAATTAAAAGGAACTTAATCAACAAAAAAAATTAAATTTTTAATTTTATCAAAATAATTTGAATTGCACAAACATCATTTCAGTGTAAATGAAATACTTTACTATAAAGCTTTATTCTGTAAACTTCCTAGATACACTTTCCAGTACATCTACTATGTTACGACTTATCTCACCTTAATAATGAGAGCGACGGGCGATGTGTACATGTTTTAGAGCTACAATCAAATTATTAATTTTATAAAATTACTATCAAATCCACCTTAAATTAAAAATTTCAATTTAATATCCATAATAAATAATTTTATTGTAATCCATCTCCCACTTAATTATAAACTGCACCTTGACCTGACATATAATTTAATCAAATTTATAGAAAATACCCTAAAAAGATAATCTGATGACGGCGGTATACAAGCTGATTATACCAAATTAAGTATAATAATTCGTGAATTATCGATAACGGGACAGATTCCTCTGAATAGACTAAAACACCGCCAAATTCTTTGAGTTTCAAGAACTTAACTATTACTACTCAAGCCTATTTAATTAACACTTTAAATAATAGGGTATCTAATCCTAGTTTAAAATTAAAGTTTCAAAGCTTCATCTAATTCTAAAGAAATATAATTAAAATTTAAAATTTTACCTAAAAATTTAAAAAATTAATTCATAAAAAAAAACAAATAACTTTTAACTAAAAATATTAATTTGTATCCTCCGTATAACCGCGGCAGCTGGCACGACTTTTGCCGATACTATAATAAATTACTAATTCTAAATTTCTTTAATCAATAAAATCAAATACTGCGAATAAATAAATAATCTTTTAGACAACTTCACATTCACACAAAAATTTACATATAAAACATTTATTAAATTAATCTTTAAGCAAGAATAAAACTTTAATATTTAAAACTCAATCAATGGAACATATAAATTTAACTTTTCTTTCCCAAAAAAAATTTTTTTTTTTACATTTTTTTTTACCTATATAAAGATTTTATTTTAAATATATTAATGGATTATTTTAATAAATATTAAATTAAACTTATCTTAATTTATTTACAACAAATCTTAATTCTCCTTACTTTTTACCTTTCTCTCCTCATGCTTCTCCCCTCCTAATTCATATTAACCTTTATCACCAATAAATAAATAGAAACATTTATACTCCTTCATTAATCATATTAATAATTTATAAATATTAATAATTTATAAATATTCCACTTTTAATATTTACAAATTATAATATAAATAATCCCTCTAGTGAACTTTTTATTTAATATTTTTTTCTCGTAAGGATCCCCATTAAAAATAAAATAAATATTTTCGCCCCAAAATATTTATAAATCTACATTTAATATTTAAAACTCAATCAATGGAACATATAAATTTAACTTTTCTTTCCCAAAAAAAATTTTTTTTTTTTACATTTTTTTTTTACCTATATAAAGATTTTATTTTAAATATATTAATGGATTATTTTAATAAATATTAAACTTGAAGGTAATTGATCACTCTTTTTTTTTTTTTTTAGATCTCTAAAAAAAAAAAGAGTGATCAATATACATATATTTGATTGCAAATTTTGATATAAGAGCTTATTTAAAATAATTACTTTATCGTATATATATATATATTATATATACGTATATATATATATAAATAATTTATTTAATATTTTAATATATGTTTACAAATTTCTATCGGATACCATAGTGTATAATATAATAAAAATATATATATATATATGCTTAAATATAAATTAAAATCTTATATATGGATAGATGTTCCCTTTTCTATCTCTCTAGATCATATAAACATGCTAGGTCTATATACTTGATCTCATATATTAATAAGTTATTATTATATAATAACATTTTATTATAAGATATTATCATTTAAATATACATATATATATATATAAGTTCTTATTATATTAATAAATTAATTTAATTAGTTTTTTTTCTTAATTTTTAAAAAAAATTAAAAAAAATTAAGAAAAAAAACTAAATTCTCCTAAAAATAATGGGTCCATTATATTCAATTTATATATATAAATAAAGAAATTGCA